GTTTACAGAATCGCATAAAATTTTATCTAACTCCATATATGTGTATATGGAATATATGAAATACATATGAGCGACAGATCCAATTGGAACGAAATTCGAAATTGAGCAATTTTACTTAACTGAGTTAGACTTATGGAGTTTCGTATAGAATAGCAAACCAAAAAGGGATTCCATTTCGACTATTATTATGATATTAATATTCCAATACGATTGGATAACAGATACCGGTAAAATAACTAGATTCGGGATTTGATCTGTTCGATGAGCTAAAGTAAAGACCTAATCATCAGAAACAATCAATATAATCAATAGAAAGTTGATTTTTTTAGCATGTAGTTTTTTTTGTGACTTGAATTGTTAAGCTCAAAGCAAAATAGTTTGCATAGAAGAGATAGATTTTTATCTATTTTTGGTAGTAGAGTTCACATAATACGATTTAAGCGCATAATAAGAACATAAGATAAAGAAGGCCTTTTTTAACCCTATACGGATATATATAGCTATCTATATGTGTCTCTCTTTTTATATTGCAGTTCTATCTATTCTGGACATCACATGTCATGCCCTATCAAAAGTTCTATTTTCTCTCAGAATTATGGACAGATCAGATATTCGATTAGTTATCTGTGTAAGAATTTACAGTCTGGGGTTTACATATATTCCTAATTGTTGTTATAATTGAAATTGAGAAGGATTTTTTTTATTGAAAAGAATCAATACTGATTCCTTACTTACATATCAATTTCAATTTTCTGCTATCCCTAGCATTAGAGAAATACAATTGGAGATTCAAATCCAAGAATTGTTTATGAATTCACATTCAATAGTTAATGGTTCCAATTTGTCTCCTTTTGTGAATGAAAATTGACATTTGGTTTTTTATTTCGGGGAAGGCATTTCCATATTTTATGGTTTAAGTTTAGATAGTATATGTTTTAAGATACTATAAAAATTAATCGAAAAGATAGATCCAATCCAAATCAAAAACAAGGAAGGATTTCTTTTATTTCTATTTCATTTAAATTCATTTTTCATTTAAATTCATTTAAAGGGATTAAGATTAAAAAAATGGGATTTAAAGATGTTTCAAGATGCAAGTAAAAAGGGAAAGGGAATATTTTCGTCTCTTTTTTTTAGCACTTTGGCGACATGGCCGAGCGGTAAGGCGGGGGACTGCAAATCCTTTTTCCCCGGTTCAAATCCGGGTGTCGCCTGATTAACAAAAGACGCAAAATACCTATTATCTTATGTTTTGTTGATATAATTTGTCAAATTTGTCCACAACAGAAGAAGTCGGAGGAAAAGGACTCTTGATACTCCCTTGATTCTAAACATCTGAGGGTTCTGTTTTCTAGAGTACTGTAAATTCTTTAGGAGTCAAGGAAAGTTTATAGTAATGAAAGGAAATCCGTAAATCTTGATATAATAGTCCGCCCAATACTTACTACTAATGTATAGGGACTGTTTCTTGATTGAATGGCGGGATAGAAAATCGAATTAGTAGTTGTGGAAAGCGCGGAAGATACTTTGTATACAAATTCATAAAAATTCTTGAGTACTTAGGAATTTAATCAATCTAATATCGATTGAATAGATAATTGGATTTTACTTATACATATCTATTCTATTTTTTTACATACATTTTGACTTTTCTATTTTTATATAACGTACAAAAAGAAATTCTTTCTTTTTGGTTTAGGTAATTCCTAGTCAAGAATGGAGTAGGTTGTCTTCAAATTGTTTTCCAGAGAAAATCGAGAAACGTTAAGGATTAGATCAAATAGAAAGGGCTATGTAAAAAAAAACGAAATAGGAGTATGTAATAGATAACGATCCATTTTGATTCTAGACTTTTCGATTTTTTACTTAATGAAGAACAACAAAATAAAGACTAGGTCTTATTAATCTTATATCTTAGTCTTATTAATCTTCTATCTTAGTAAGATTTTATTAACACTTCCAACTTCCCAGGGTTTTGCCCTTATTTTGTTTTTCTTTGTCCTTGTGTTTAATCTTTTCTAATTCTACTAGCAATCCTATAAGAATTTCTTGCAATATAGAAGAATTTATTCTAATTAATTCTATTTCTTGAATTCTTTCATCAATGGTATTGGGCAAAATCAAATCCCTTTTTTGACTCTGTGCCGGCGATTCTATTATTATTAGTATTAGTGAAGAATAATGGAAAATTTATTTCATATTCATATAGATAGGAGACATAATTCACATGGATATAGTAAGTCTCGCTTGGGCTGCTTTAATGGTAGTCTTTACATTTTCTCTTTCACTAGTAGTATGGGGAAGAAGTGGACTCTAAGGATACTATTAATTGAGTTCAGAAATCAAACTGTACCGATTCTTTTAGAGATCGTTCTGCAAAGACTTTTTTAATTTAACTATTGAAATTGAATTCAAATTCAATTGAATTAAAAGAATCTTCATTATATTCGATTATATTCGGGTGGAGTAATGTATTCTATGAATAATATATTAATAATATATGAATAATACCCTTTTAATCTAAGATATCTTATCTTCTCCGACAAGTCACATATTGCGCACTTAGTGCTTAGTTTAGTATTTGTTTTATTATTTTAAATTTTATTTTAGAAATTGGATTTATGCTATATTTTATTGACTTGACTCATTTCATATCATGATTCAAATCTTTAAAAGATTAAAAAATCTGTGAGGTTTACTTTACTAATCTTTTTCCTCGACACCGGAAAAGGTTTTTATAGAATTCTTTTCCTTGGATGATCTGTTAACTGCTCAATCAATTACTTCTGCCTTCTTCTTCAAAATGGTAAAAAAAGTTTTCTTGATTTTCTTTTTTTAATATATATGTTCTTTTATTTATATGTTTATATGCCCAGACTCTTTTTTTTCCTTTTCATTTATTTTATTCTTTCGTTAAATGCGATTCCGTAATTTCTATTGAAAATAATCAGAAATCTAGGAATTCGAATTGTAAGAGTAAGAGTTGTTTTTCGACTATTTCAGATTAATTGGAATCAACACAAATGAAGAAAAAAGAAATAGAATTGGGGCTTTATGTACATTACATAGAGATAATTGATTTCTAGATATATGAATATGGATATAAAGATGATATTCTAGATTGATCTACATTAAGTATATTTTTATTTAAGTATATATTTGTATATAGTACAACTGTATACACTAGAATAACAAAAATAGATAGTATGGTAGAAAGAAAAGTTTTCTTTCTACCATACTATCTGATCTTATAGAATACTGCTGATTCTAGTCCGCTCATTTCATCTAAAACGGCGAAATTGGAATCCTTTTCATTTTCTAATCGCCGATATTAATAAGAACTAAGAAGTCAAGTTTCATTCAAATTAATCACTTTGACTGACAGTTTTTACGTATATTATAAGTAAAAAGGCAGTAGGAACAAGAATGAACAGCGCAGTAGCAATAAATGCGAGAATATTTACTTCCATAGTCTCACTCTTTCGTTTTTCTTTACTTTGCAATAACTCGGGATTTAATCCCATAGAGATGATAAATCTTTCGCCTCTAAATTCAATGATATGAATTCCATCTCGATGATATCGAATCGAATCAATATCATGAATAACAATATCGGAGCTATCAAATCGATTTATCGTTGAGAATTGAATAGTATAACATAGAAAGATCGTTTATCCATACCGAATCCAAAAAGGGATTCCTGGTATAATCGAGAATTTTTTTTTTACTTTATTTTTCATTCTTTTCCATTCTTTTTTTTCTATAAAATTCTCGCCTTCCTTAGTACAATCCATTTGTCGAAGTCTCATCTAACCGTGTTTTTTTATTTTGAGACTTAGACTCGTTATAAACAAACCCAAACAAAGAAACAATAGAAGCAAAATGGAGAAAGGGGAATTAAGTTCTAAACTCTTTGTTAATGATCTAATCTTATTGTAAGTAAAACAAAAAAAAAGTGTGATAAAGACAAGGGCAAGTACAGTATAAAAAAGATCGAATATTCTACCAAATTCCATTTTATTTGTATCGTATAAATACAAATTCGATTTGTGTATGGACTGCCACGAAAGATATGGTACTCGATTCGATTTCATTACACGAATCGGTAGAAATCAAAAAAGTCAAACTCAGTATGGTATCTCTTGGAATCCTGAATATAATGTTATCTATGATTGCACTAATCCATATATGTCTTTATCAATCGGTACTAGTTGAAGAACTGAAAATTTCCATATTTCTATTTGCTTTGATGAGAACTGAAAAACGAAAATAAATATGAAAATAAATAGAATAAATATGAAAATAAATAGAATAAATATGAAAATAAATAGAAAAAAAGAAATAGAAATAATAAATAATAAAAAATAAGAAAAAAGAAAAAGAAAGAAATGGAAATAAGGTTCCCTTTTGAAATGAAATTATACTATTTGTCCTCGTTTGACAGAAAATGGAGAGAGAATTTGATATATATATATATTTTAGTAAATTATTGAATTTTGATCTGTCGGGACTGACGGGGCTCGAACCCGCAGCTTCCGCCTTGACAGGGCGGTGCTCTGACCAATTGAACTACAATCCCAGAGAAATGAAATAAAGTATAGAGCATACATATTCTTATGATTTCATTCAAACCCTTTCTAGTTAGATTTTAGATTGGAATTGCCACGTTGTAACAGAGACGTGAGTTTTCTATTGCTAAACACATGGATATAAACTTTAGCGATAACGACACGGATTACTACTCATTTTTTCATTATGTCAAATCCAAATCGATTGATAATCAATCTTTCAATGAAAAAAGAGTCTTTTTTTCTTTACATTTCTCTTTTTCTTATACTTTATACTTACAAATCCTGATATGAATCTGGATCAAGAGCAAGATCCGAATTTGTGGAAAAAAAAAAATAGAGCAAATCAAATAAATAATAAATAACAGGTAAAAATATATCAGAAATTTTGACTTTTGTCCGCTTTTGTACGTATCAAGCATTTCAAGAGAACAAAGGGGTTATACCATTTCGTGGTGGATCAGTGAATTATTGGGCCGAGCTGGATTTGAACCAGCGTAGACATATTGCCAACGAATTTACAGTCCGTCCCCATTAACCGCTCGGGCATCGACCCAGGAAGAATCAACTCCAGACTTATTATATTAACTTAATATATTTTAATATATTTTATTTATATTAACTTAATATATTTTATATTAAAAATCCATGATCAACTTCCTTTCGTAATACCCTACCCCCAGGGGAAGTCGAATCCCCGCTGCCTCCTTGAAAGAGAGATGTCCTGAACCACTAGACGATGGGGGCACAGTTGCCCGACCGTCAGCATATTATGCTCATAGTATGAACAGTTTTTTGAAATTGTCAATATAACGAAATAGTCTAATTAGATTTGAAAGGTCTTTCCGTCTTTCATGATTATTTTTGATTCGTCATTTATATCCATGAATTATTCATTCTAATATCAATTGGAATTTTTATTATTTTTTTTTTTTATTAATTATTTTTTTTTTTACTAATTATTTTGTTTTTATTTGAATTTAAAAAATATTTTTAAATATTTAAAATAATATTAAATATTTAAAATAATATATAAAATAATATATAAATATAATAAAATATAATAAAAAAAAAATAATAAAATAGATAAAATAATAGAAATCGAAGAAATAGAATAGAAGAATAGAAATAATACGAAAGATTCTTTCCTTTCAAGGAATGGAATGATTGATTTCCCAGCAAGCCGTAAAGGAGGGTTAAACCCCACTTCTTCCGCTTTCCTTTCATTCATTGATTACCTCATTGGTAAGTAAGGGGGATGGGCATATCTCTATCGCCSACTATATTAATAATATATATATACTTATTAATTTGAATTTAATTAATAATAAATATATTTACTTTACATAGATTTGATTTATAATCTAGTTCCCTAGATATATGTTGTCCGCATAGTGGCTCATTCCTGAATTGGATCAAATGGGCCCTTTTAACTCAGTGGTAGAGTAACGCCATGGTAAGGCGTAAGTCATCGGTTCAAATCCGATAAAGGGCTTTGGCCTTTTTTTTTCAAAAAAACTCCAGCGGTAGTATTTTTATTTGATTTGAAAGGACAATAGAGATGTTGTTGATATTTGTAATAAAAAGAAAAATAAACAAAAAACTCTAATAATTCATTCTAAAATTTCTATATTATTATATAATTTTAGAATGAATTTTAGTATAAGAATTATAGTTATAAAGTTGAAGATTTGTTTATTATATTATACTGAGATTATATTATACTGAGATAAGCTGGTTCTTAAATTGCGAAAATGAAATTAACCGTAAAGTTTAGATTAGAAATCAACAAAAGAAAAAGTAAGTGGACCTAACCCATTGAATCATAACTCTATTTACTATTATGAATATTAAAATTCGATATAATGAAATTGGAACAGTAGATCCGCTATCCGCTTTTTCTTTAATTTTCATATTTTTTTTATTAGACTCTGAAAAAATTTGTCGATATTTCTGATTCAATTTTCTTGTTTTTGTCCCTAGTTATTCTATAGGAATAAATAGGAATAAATCAGTATTCCCTTCTTCCGCAGAAAAGTTTTTTTGAAGTGACAACATAAGACATATAAGAAAGATTTAAAATATCTTTCTTTAATTCCAGACCAAAAGATCAATTTTATATTGATAGTTTTATACGTATATAAGATTTATCTTTTATGTATAAATAGATAATCAAATTTATATATCTATCAGATAATGGTTTCATGGACCAAGTCTTTCCATATCGATGCATACACAATATTTTTATTACACCAAGACAATATAATGCAGAATAACTAAAAAAAAATTTCATGGAAAGTTTCCTATTATTATTTAATATTGCATTGAATTAAATAAGAGGAAATCTCCTTTTTCTTTTCTGACAGATAAAAAGTAAATAGAATAAAATATTTGAAGTGTCTTTCTTGCTTTGACCTGTGAAAAGACATATTCTGGGGTTTTAGTTCATATTCTATTCATCTGAAGGCAAAAGAAATAGAATAATAAAGGAAAATCTAATAAAGAAAAAAAGAAATAAAATGAAAGAATAAAGATAAAAAATAAGAAATAAAATTAATTAAAATGAATATTGTAGTCGTTTACTGCATTTGGTTCATGATTTTATCTAAATCGAATTATTAACGGATAAAGAATTTTTTTTTAATCTTCGAAACCCATTCTAAATTAGAAGGGACAATGTACGAGAAATCAAATCATACATAAATGATAGAAGCTTGTAGGGCCCTGAAAATACTATGAGGTGCTCGGAAATGGTTGAAGTAGTTGAATAGGAGGATTGCTATGACTATAGCCCTTGGTAAATTTACCAAAGATGAAAGTGATTTATTTGATATTATGGATGACTGGTTACGTAGGGACCGTTTCGTTTTTGTAGGTTGGTCCGGTCTATTGCTTTTTCCTTGTGCATATTTCGCTTTAGGAGGCTGGTTCA